AACGGAATTGATAAAACAGTCTTAGAAACAGAATTCTCCCACTTAGGCTTACTATGCTTTGGGATTTTTTTAGAATATTATTTATTTTATATTTATTTATTTTTATAGTATAATATAACGGTATTGATATTGATATTCTAATCTACTTGATTGATATTCTAATCTACTTGAATATTGAATACCAGAAAACTATATGATATGAATATTTATTATTATTAACATTAACGCAGATATATCTATCTAATTTATTTATTTTATATCTATGTCTTCTCCGTTCTTTTATTACCCTCCTGTCCTGTCGTGTTGTCAATTGACAGTATGACTTAGGGGTCAATATAATTTGACCGACCAAATCCTATTTTGGTAAACCATCTTGAATCTACTGCAGAGTGAAGGATCATGGATCCAACGCATAACCCTTTGTGAATGAGAGAGATAAAGATGAGAAAGACCAATGAAATAAAGTTTCAAGGTTATATAGTTTAATGGTAAAGTTTGATTTGATTACCATTAACTAACCCCCAGAATACTTAAGGAGTTTTTCCATTTGATTTATATACTATGGATCTACTAAAGATGGATCTCGGCCTGAGTTATATTAAGTTAAAGTTAATAAGGTAACCCTACTAGGCCTTATTACCTTACCTATTATGTTTTTCCTATTCTATTTTTATATTACCTCAAGGTATTTTTCTTATTACCTATGGTATTTGTCTTATTACCCATATTCTAGTGCTTTTTGATTTGGCCGGCCCTCGGGACCTTATATTTCTAGTTGATTTATGAAGGCGGCCGTAGGCCCCTATGGTCCAGTGGTTACGACCTCTCTCTTTCACGGAGAAAACGAGGGTTCAAGTCCCTCTGGGGGTGTACCAAGACTCAAGACTATAGGAGTGGTATTTTCTATCAAATGATCCGTAGCCGTATTTGTCAAGTCTGCCTGGTAGACGAAAGGAAGTTTATTATGGAACGTCTAAAAAATTTAGGCGTTGGGTCGATGCCCGAGTGGTTAATGGGGGCGGACTGTAAATTCGTTGACAATATGTCTACGCTGGTTCAAATCCAGCTCGGCCCAACAATTTGCCAATCTACTATCAGACGGTAGAACTCTCTTGTTCTTAAGAAATACCTTACCTGATACAAGAGAATAAAAAAGAATTCAAATTTTCTGCTAGATCTCTTCTTATTTCCCTGGGATTGTAGTTCAATAGGCTAGAGCACCGCCCTGTCAAGGCGGACGTTGCGGGTTCGAGCCCCGTCAGTCCCGACGGATCCAATAAGTACATCAATTCGCCTCTCCATTTTCTGTGAAAGAGGGGACAGAGAGCATAATTGAATCCCGAAGAGGTTTCCTCTCTTTTTTTTTTTTCAGGATTCTGTCAAAGAAAGAATAAACCCTAAACTAAAATTAAAATAACTAAAATAGTGAAGTTGATAGAATATTCCATCTTTTATCCCGCGCCTCATCTTTCTCATACTTCTTTGTCTTCCAAAGAAAATTGGATCATTAAAATTTAGAACCTAATTCCTCTCTTTTTGGGTTTTTAATGGAAACGGATGGGTGGTTAGATGATACTTCGTTTGACTACATACAAAAAAAGAAAGGATAAAAAAGGAATTTTTGCTCGGTCGGGGAATCCAAGATTGGATTCGGTATGGATAAGGGATCTTCGTATGTTATACTATTCAATTCTCGACGACGAATTAATTTAATAGCTCAGATATTGTTATTCATGATATGATATTGATCCGATTCAAGATCATCGATAGGTAATGCATTCATTGAATTGACAGGTGAAAGATTTATCATCTCTATGGGATTAAATCCCGAGTTATTGTGAAATAAAAAAACGATGAGATTATGGAAGTAAATATTCTTGCATTTATTGCTACTGCACTGTTCATTTTAGTTCCTACTGCCTTTCTACTTATAATTTACGTAAAAACAGTCAGTCAAAACGATTAATTACTTTGAATGAAACTTGACTTCTGAATTCTTATCCATATTTGAAGAAATCAAAAGAAAAGTATTCTATTAAATGAAATCAACGGGCTATAATCGGCGGTATTCTATGGGATCCGAGAGTATGGTAAGAAAGAAATTTTTTTCTTATCATACTCTCTATTAGTGTTATAGTAATGTATAAAATAAAATTGTACTTGACTTTCTAATAAAGTTGGTATACTATATTAGCTTCTATCTTCAATCTATGTAGTTATTTATCCATATATGGAATTGACGTAGGACCCGATTCTATTTCTTTGATACATCTATTTATTCCGATGAATCTGAAAAAATCGTTTTACTGTTATAGAATACATTTATCCACTAGAATCCAAGGGAATTTTGAAATGAGGATCTTTTTATTTAAATTGAAAATTATTTCAATTTAAATAAAAAATGAGTTGCAGAACGATCTATAAAACAATTGATACCGTTAACTAAATTAGGAGTGCTTCTAAAGTCCACTTCTTCCCCATACTACGAGTGAAAGGGAAAATGTAAAGACTACCATTAAAGCAGCCCAAGCGAGACTTACTATATCCATGTGAATTATATCCCTTATCTCTATGATAGAATTATTCCATTATTGCTCACTAATAATAGTAGAATGAATGGTCCAGAGTCAAAAAGGGATTCTGGCCGAACACTATTGATGAACCAGTCAAATAAATCCATTTCAAAAATTCCTATATGATTTCTAATAGGGAAAGACTAAATACAAGTAAAATATACAATGACACTATAAGGGAATGTTACTAATGGAATGGAACATCTATTCTATCTAGTAATAAAAAAAGAGACCCATTCCTTTTTCTTGCCCTTCAAAGTAAAAAAAATTGCTATCTATTACATACTTTTATTTCCTATTTGATCTAATTCGTACCCTTTCCCGATTGTCTCTCTGAAGGAGTTGGGAGATAGTATATTATACTCTTGACGACGGGTCTAAAAAAAAAAAAAAAAAAAAAATTTTGCACTTTTTGTTTTCTATAAACTATAAAAAAATCCATCCAATATAATCTTTCTTTGAATTTTAGATTCAAGGATTTCCAAGCTTTTACAAAATCCCCAGAACAGAATAAGACAGCAGAACAGAATAAGAGATTTAGATTCATTTGTTGATGAGGCGGCACCCGGATTTGAACTGGGGAAAAAGGATTTGCAGTCCCCCGCCTTACCACTCGGCCATGCCGCCAAAACGATAGAAAAAATTTTCCTTTTTCGGTTGGATTACTAAACTTTAGTTTATTGTACTTGCATCTTGCATCCCTTTTTAAATCCTTTTTCTAAATCTAAATTTATGTATAAAAATTAGAAAAGTTTTTATCCTTTCGTATTGTATTTAATTTATTTATTGTAATGTATTTGATCTACCCCCTCGATTGATTGTATCGTATCTTCCCACAATGCCGAAAAACTTCCACTCAACTTTCTATTGAAAAATAAAATGTCTATTTTCGCTTAAAAAAGCCGAAATTTATGACAAAAGGGAACCATTAACTATTCGTTGACTGAGAATTCGTGACTTATTCTTGGATTTGAATCTAAAATTTGATTTCCCTAATGACATAAGAAAATACAAATGGATACATACTTAATTGATTCTTTTGAATCAAAAATCCTTCTCAATTTCTGGATTCTATTATAACAAAAATGATAAGTATATGTAAACCCCAGAAGGGAAATTTTTACACAGATACCAAATTGGCTATTTAGAGTATGTTGCCTATAAACAAAAAAACGGGAATTCATTGGAACAAAAAAAGGCCCGGCTGGGTATTGACCGGGCCAGGCCCAAAAGGCACTTCGAACAAAAAAAAAGCAAGAAGGTCCTCTTTATTTATCTTTCTATTCTATTTGGATCTTTCGAGCATCTAAATGGAATTGCTAATTCTATAATAATGATAAAGAATGTAAAAGAAATACTTTATTTAATCCTTACTTGATGTGTAATGTAACATAGTAATTATCTTTTTCAATTGGGAGAGATGGCTGAGTGGACGAAAGCGGCGGATTGCTAATCCGTTGTACGAGTTATTCGTACCGAGGGTTCGAATCCCTCTCTTTCCGTTTCCGTTGATGACTTTCTATTTTTTTCTTTCAATTTTTGCAAACCCCTTTTTATTTTTTTTTTCCTAATTAAATTAAATATGTGGAATAGCTAAAATAAAATATTAATAAAATTGTAAAATCAAACAAGAAAAACTAAATTTTTATTTTATTCTTCACGTCCAGGATTACGTCCTGGATCATTGGATAGGAATCCAAAAATGAAGAGAGAAACAAAGAATATTACTACTGTGTAAACGAAAAGTTTGAGAGTAAGCATTACACAACCTCCAAGATCATTTTTTGAAAAAGAAAAACGAGAAAAGATAATAGATCCTCCACTTTTATATCACATATCCTATTTTGACACCAAGAAATGAATTATAGAAATAGAAAAGAATGTTCAGAAATTCAAATCAAATGAAGTTGAAATTTGTAATAAGAGTCTTTAATTTAATTACCACAAATCACTTTCATACCAACAATTAGATATTCTAAGGGACCCTAAGCTCATAAGGTATTTCCCCGAAAAAGGATTAAAATGGGGAAAGGAAATAGGGCGAGCCGGATTTCTCGCGACTATCCGAGAGTTTGAATCGAAGGTTCATACTGTCAGACTTATTTGATCTTATCAATTGTTATAATTTTTCTCGAATAAATCATGAATTTTCTAGGATAGTATTAAAGCTCTTATCGAAAACTTACAGCAGCTTGCCAAACAAAGGCTAAAAGAAAAAAGAACAGGGGTATAACTGGCATGACATCTACGATTGGATTCAAAAAAGCATAGGCTTCGGGCAATTTGGCGAAGAAAAGACTAGTCGGATAAAGGGCAGAATTAAGACAGATCAAACTAAAAATATTAAGCATAACAGACTTTTTTTTTCGTCGAAATAATTGCATTTTGATTGAGTTAAGGAAAAATGAAGAAAGTAAGGTAAACAAAAAAATCCTTCTTTTTTTTTTTTCTGCTCAATCAAAAATCCTCCAATTCTCAAAGGAGAATAGAAGAAATCATACTTTCATACAATATCTTAATTGAATTATATGTAATGATCAATAAATTCAGTTGAATTCGAGATATACACATGCCAAAATCCTAGCATGAATCTATAATAGATTCTATAAAGATAAAGAAAAAAGAGTTTCTCTAGATAGTTGGACTGGAATTGACGAAGACTTAATACCAATATTATTCTTTATTAGTATTATTGTCCAATAAAAATGGAAATGGGGCGTAGCCAAGCGGTAAGGCAACGGGTTTTGGTCCCGCTATTCGGAGGTTCGAATCCTTCCGTCCCAGAGCGTATCCATTGTATCCTAATATTTGTTTTTTGTTCAAGGAGGTTCTGTTTCAAGGTCTAATATTGCATAGAATATTATTCCTCCTTCTTTTTTGATTTTGAATGATTCTTTGCGGAAGCATATCTGAGTTTTTCACAAACTGAACTAAATCGAGTTCAAATGATATGCAAAAGTAACTGAACCCCTTTGTGACCCAGATAAAGCTAAGATGGGCCGTAGATCATAGTTGTAGAAAGATTACTTAACCTCATCAGGTTAAAAAAAAAAAATATGAAATGAAAATACATATAAAAGAGGAAGCGCTTAACCTATAGGTATGTATTCTTATCCTGTTTCAGTGACAATAGTGTTTCCCTTTTTGTGAAAAAGAATTGGCATCCCTAAAATATTTTATTTAACAATGATATATATTTTCGATATTTTTTTTTATTGTTTGATTTAGCTTATTTGCTTTACATCATTGACAATTCCATTCGAAAAGAAACAGAGATTTTTCTTTCTTATTTCTTATGATAAAAAAAGGGAGTCTTTACTGTAAAACTTGACTCAAATAATGATGTAGAAGTTGGAAACTTTTTCAAGTATCAAGATTTGTAATGATTCCTTATGGGTTGACTCTTTGGGAAGTTGGAAATGGGCCGGTCTATCTTATTGAGTCACTTGAAGAGGCAGAGTAAAATAGAATTTATTTTTTCGTGTGATTTCTGTTAGTTATGTTATTTCTATATCTATATATCTATTTAGTTTAGATTTCTAGATATTTCTGTTAGATATTTTTTTGAAATAGATATTTATAAAAAAACGTTCCATTCATACAAAAAAGCTGGGGTCTTGCTAATATTTCTTCAGAAAAATCTTTATTATCTATGTAGATAAGAAAAAATATAAATTACTTTGTCTCTGTACCGACTGAACCAATGACTATTCATGATTCCATAATTGAATCAATTCCGTACTGGTTCCAAATTAGAGGAATGTTATGGTAAAACTTCGTTTAAAACGATGCGGTAGAAAGCAACGTGCGACTTGAAGGACACGATCCGGTGTGGATTCTTTTTCTTACATCCACCATTTTATATAGGAATGAAGGTGCTCTTGGCTCGACGTCATTTGTTCTATTCTACTAGAGCCCTTCTTTTTTTTTTATTGGGTTGTAATGTAAATAGTTCATGATGGAGCTCGAGTAGAAAGTATTGATTAATTTCTCAGGGGCAACGATCTAGGGTTAATGCCAATTCATAAATTGGAACAACTTCGTAAGTATATCTTCGATATCTTCGATATAGAAATCGAAAGGATCCGATTCGAGCAATTTTTCAATTCAAAAAATTTGTTGGAACGGCTAAAACTTTTTCGATACGTAGTGTATCGCGCACGAATCAACCGTCGGTATGATTCTTTGATAGAAAGAAATCGCAAAAGGGGTATGTTGCTACCATTTTGAAAGGATTAAGAAGCACCGAAGTAATGTCTAAACCCAATGATTTTAAACAAAGATAAAGGATCCCAGAACAAGGAAACACCACTTCAATTGTCTCACGGATCCGAATAACGAATCAAAATAGATTTTAAACGAGACAAAAAGGGTGGGTTAAAGACCACTCAAAAAAAATATATATATTAAATGAAAGATTTTTCTTTAAGATATTTGAGATATTATATTATTGAACTTGAGTTATGAGTACAAATGATTTTTTCTTCTTCAGGAAGTAAGCTAAATAAAAATGAGTGAAATTGAAATTATAGAATTTATTAATTTATTTTACGGATTCCTTTCCTATTTATTCTAATCAAATTTTATCCATAGATAAAACTTCGAATCATTTTTTCTCGAGCCGTACGAGGAGAAAACTTCCTATACGGTTCTAGGGGGGGGGTTCTTTTTCATCTACATCTATCCCGATGAGCCGTCTATCGAATCGTTGCAATTGATGTTCGATCTCGAAGAGAAGGAAGAGATCTTCGGAAAGTGGGTTTTTATGATCCGATCAAGAATCAAACTTATTTAAACGTTCCCGCTATTCTCTATTTCCTTGAAAAAGGCGCTCAGCCTACAGGAACTGTTCAGGATATTTTAAAAAAGGCAGAGGTTTTTAAGTAACTTTGCCCTAATCAAACAAAATTAAATTAAGGAAATAAAAACTAAGGGTAGGATAGTGATTTCTATATCATTTTGGATATCTTTTCTATACTATGTTTTTTATTTCCTTTCTTGGTCTATTCGTATCTATTTCTCATTGCTTTTATAGAATCCTTTTCTATAGAATCTTTTTCTAAGGAAACCGTATTTGATTGATCCTCAAAAAATAGAAAATTATGGCATTACCTGTAATCGGGTGGTTTTCATTTGAACTCTAATACCAAGTAACAAACAAGGAATAGAAGTTCTTTATTCTATATGGATTCAATTTTTTTATATTATTCTCCATCTAATCTAAAAACTCAAAATTTAGTATATAAATATAGGTATATGCAGTGCCAATCCAACACAAGTCCTTTTTTTTACTATTATTCAATTTAAGTTTTTGTATTTTTTCATCGTATTCTTTTCTTAACCTTTATGTTGACAACGTTGTATCGAACAAATATAATTCATCGTGATAAGCAGATCTATTTATTTCCGTCCCATAGGTTTTCTTTTTTATTTTTACTTGTTGATTCAAATGATGGGTTCGTTGGATTAGCTTTGATACCCGGATTTTTGATTGAAAAAGTGGATAACATAGAAATAGGGGATGTTCTACCATTTTTACATTTATTTATTTTTTTGGTCGGGCAATTTTTTATTTTTTCATCTGATTCTGATTTAGTCATTTTTATGTTCCAAATAGAGTAGAAAAATTTAATAGAGTAGAAATTTTTTTTAGATTTTTTATTTCGTAGAGTAATGCTTTAATTTAATAATTTTGTTTTATTCTGATTGTATCTACATACCCTTTTATATTTGGGTTGCTAACTCAATGGTAGAGTACTCGGCTTTTAAGTGCGGCTAGGATCTTTTACACATTTAGATGAAGCGAGGGATTCGTCCATACTATCGGTAAAGTTTGGAAGACCGCGACTGATCCTGAAAGGGAATGAATGGAAAAAATAGCATGTCGTATCAATTAAGAGTTCTGAGAATATTTTATTCTTTCCGGCTCGGTACAAAGCCTTCTTTAAATTATTGAAAGGGAGCAAACCGAAGTCAATTTCAAGTTGGGTCGAATTAATAAATGGATAGGGCCCCACGGCTTCAATTAATTTCATTTTTATTATAGGGAAAGAAAAAGTTATAGGGAAAGAAAAAGCAACGAGCTTTCATTCTGAATTTGAATGATTACCCGATCTAATTAGACGTTAAAAAAATATTAGTGCCCAATACGGGAAGGCTTTCTCCCAGGAAAAATATTATTGATTTTTTAATGAATCCTAAATATTACCACTCTCCATTCTATAATGGAATAATGGAGATGTATGTGTATAAGAAACAGTATATTGATAAATCAATTTCCAAAATCAAAAGAGCGATTGGGTTGAAAAAAGTAAAGGATTTCTAATCATCTTGTCATCCTATAAGGAAAACGAACATAAAAACTTAAAATTAAATGGAAAAAGAGATGATAGAGAATCTGTTGATAAGTTTATCTGGATCCGAGGTATCTATTCGGTTTGTACTATAATACCTTGTTTTGACTGTATCGCACTATGTATCATTTATAACCCCCAAAGTCCTCTACCTTTCATTTAAATAGAATTTCAAATGGATAAATTCCAAAGCTATTTAGGGCTAGATAGATCTCAACAACACTACTTCTTATATCCACTTATCTTTCAGGAGTATATTTATGTACTTGCTCATGATCATGGTTTAAATAGATCAATTTTGTTGGAAAATGCAGGTTATGACAATAAATCCAGCTTACTTATTGTGAAACGTTTAATCATTCGAATGTATGAACAGAATCATTTGATTCTTTCTGTTAATGACTCTAAACAGACTCCTTTTTTGGGGCAGACCAATCATTTTTATTCGCAAATAATGTCAGAGGTTTCTTCAATCATTATGGAAATTCCATTGTCTCTGCGATTAATATCTTCCCTAGAAAGGAAAGGGGTAGTTCAATCCGAAAATTTACGATCAATTCATTCAATATTTTCTTTTTTAGAGGACAACTTTTCACATTTAAATTATGTATTAGATATACTAATACCTTACCCAGCCCATCTGGAAATATTAGTTCAGGCTCTTCGCTATTGGATAAAGGATGCTTCCTCTTTGCATTTATTAAGATTCTTTCTCCATCAGTGTCATAATTGGGATAGTCTTATTACTTCAAATTCAAAGAAAGCCAGTTCTTCTTTTTCAAAATCAAAAAGAAATCAGAGATTATTCTTCTTCCTATATACTTTTCATGTATGTGAATATGAATCTGGCTTCCTCTTTCTCCGTAACCAATCTTCTCACTTACGATCAACATCTTCTGGAGCCCTTATTGAACGAATTTATTTCTATGGAAAAAGAGAGCACTTTCCCAGGGCTTTTCAAGCAAATTTATGGTTGTTCAAAGATCCTTTCATGCATTATGTTAGGTATCAAGGAAAATCAATTCTTGCTTTAAAAGGGACGTTTCTTCTGATGAATAAATGGAAATATTACTT